TAAACTTCCATTTGTCCATATTTCTAGAAAAAGTATCTCTTGTTTTTCATTCCCATTCCCATAAGAATGAATACTATGATTCGCATTTCGAACAGGCATGAATACAGCATCTATAGGGTAACTTCCATCTTGAGAGTCATTTATGGGTTCCATACGATATCCGCGATCTCTCTTGATTTGTAATCCAATACACAAATCAATTGGTTCCGTCAGGTTAGCTATATGTTGTGTCGTGTCAACTATTTCTACGGAAGGTGGTGAGATAATATCTTGAGCGGTTACGTATCTAGGACCCCTTACACAAATTGACGCGTCTCTAACTCCATAGAGATTACTTCTCAATACAATTTCTTTCAAATTTTGTAAGATTTCATGTACTGATTCCTCAATACCTACTATCGTAGAATATTCATGTGGCACCTTCTTAGATTTTGCACGTGTGATACATGTTCCTTCTATTTCTCCAAGTAAGGCCCTTCGCATGGCAATACCGATGGTATCAGCTTGACCTTTCATAAGTGGTGACAGAATGAAACGACCATAATAAAGGCGCTTACTGTCTACTCTTGATTCAACACACTTCCACTGTAGTGTTCGAGTGGATCCTGCTACTTCCTCTCGAACCATACTATACTAGTATTATTATTTGATCATTTATTTCTCTTGAAATCGGTTTAATTCTTATTTCTACACACGTCTTTTTTTAGGAGGTCGACATCCATTATGTGGCATAGGTGTTACATCACGTACGAAGCTTAATAATATACCACTTCTACGAATGGCTCGTAATGCTGCATCTCTTCCGAGACCAGGACCCTTTATCATAACTTCTGCTCGTTGCATACCCTGATCAACCACTGTACGAATAGCATTTACCGCTGTGGCTTGAGCAGCATAAGGTGTTCCTCTTCTTGTGCCTTTGAATCCAGAAGTACCGGCGGAGGCCCAAGAAACTACCCGACCTCGTACATCTGTAACAGTTATAATGGTATTGTTGAAACTCGCTTGAACATGAATAACGCCTTTTGGTATTCTACGTCCATTCTTACGTGAACCAATACGCCCATTCCTACGTGAACCAATTCTTGGTATAGCTTTTGTCATATTTTATCATCTCATATTTATGAGTCAGAAATATACAAAAAGAAAAGATACGGAGATATCCATTTCATGTTAAAACGGATCCTTTACCTTATTTTTACATATTTTATTTTTGAATTTTGGAAAGTAAAGTTCTTTTTTAGAAGAATTACCCTTGTCTCTGTTTATGTTTCGGATTGGAACAAATCACTATAATTCGTCCACGCCTGCGAATCAGTCGACATTTTTCACAAATTTTACGAACGGAAGCCCTTATTTTCATATTTTTTATTCCTTACCTTAATTCTGAATCCACTTCTTGGAAGAGAATAAGTCTCTTGAATTTTTTTTGAACTTCGAATTGTATACCCATGGTTAAAAAAATAACCTAATCGTTCGAATCTTTGTTGCGAAGTCGATAAATTATACGTCCCCTGGTTGAATCATAACGACTTACTTCAATTTTTACTCTATCTCCCGGTAGTATCCGTATAAAACTGCGGCGGATCCTCCCTGAAACATATCCTAGAATTAGATCTTCATTATCTAAACGGACCCGGAACATACCGTTGGGAAGTGATTCAGTAATTAAACCCTCATGAATCAATTTTTGTTCTTTCATTCCAGGTAACCTCCTTGAAGTATCAACTAATGGAGGAAGAGTTATATAACTCACTTTTCCTCTCTATTTTACAAATAGGAAGTTAGAGATCAAATTCGGATACCAGAGGTGGAAGATTACCATATATAACACAAAATTTCTCCTCCAATTCTTTCTAGTCGAGCTTCTCGATCTGTTATTATACCTCGAGAAGTAGAAAGAATTACAATTCCCATTCCACCTAAAATCTTAGGAATTCGTTGATAGTTGGAATAAATTCGTAAGCCGGGCCGGCTGATACGCTTTAAAATGGTTCTAGTTTTATATATTCCTTTTCTGGTTTTTCTATGTCGCAGAGTTGAAACCAAGAAATATTTGTTACTCTCCTGATGTTTCCGAACGTTTTCAATAAAACCTTCTCGTAGAAGTATTTTAACAATGTTTTCGGTGATATTTGTAGATGCTATTCGAACCCTTCCTTTTTTATCCGTGTCAGCATTTCTTATAGAAGTTATTAGATCGGCAATAGTGTCCCTACCCATGACGAACTAGAATTATAGGTTCCCCCAAATATTGATATAATCAACATGTTTCCTTTTTTTTTTTATAAAGTATATACGTGAGACACAATCTAATAATTTGATCTATTTGATCTATTTCAGATACCCTACTATATCATAGTCTCATCTACTACTATTTATAATACTTCGGGAGCTAATGAAACTATTTTAGTAAAATTTAACTGTCTCAATTCTCGAGCGATCGCACCAAAAACTCGAGTTCCTTTTGGATTTCCTTCTTGATCAATGACAACTGCAGCATTGTCGTCATATCGTATTATCATACCGTTTTCACGTTTGAGTTCTTTACATGTACGTACAATTACAGCTCTAATTACTTCTGATCTTTCTAGAGGCATATTGGGAACTGCTTCTTTGATTACAGCAACAATAACATCACCAATATGAGCATATCGGTGATTACCAGCTCCTATGATTCGAATACACATCAATTTTCGAGCTCCGCTGTTATCCGCTACATTCAAAAGGGTCTGAGGTTGAATCATATCATTTTTATTTCAATCTGTTATTTCAATGCAAAAGTATGAAAGAAAAAAAAGAAATATTGTCCGTCCAGAAATAAATAAACCTGCGGTTGTTTTTTCATCCCCAATACCCCTTTTTGTTTAGTTCTACATCTCTATCCTGAAATAAGAAATTGAGTTCGTATAGGCATTTTGCGCGCAGCTATTGAGATAGCTGCTCTAGCTACAGTTTCTGATACTCCACCCATTTCATAAAGTATTCGACCCCGTTTAACAACGGATACCCAATATTCAGGGGATCCCTTCCCCGAACCCATACGTGTTTCCGCGGGTCTTACTGTAACAGGTTTGTCGGGAAATATACGTACCCATATTTTTCCACCACGACGCACATATCGTGTCATTGCTCTTCGCCCTGCTTCTATTTGTCTAGCTGTAATCCAAGCAGGTTCAAGTGCCTGAAGAGCGTATCTGCCGAAACAAATATGATTGCCTCGACAAGATATTCCTTTCATTCTTCCTCTATGCTGTTTACGAAATCTGGTTCTTTTGGGGTTATAGTCGATGGTTGTTTCTTAATTCCATCTCTACTGCAGAACCGGACATGAGAGTTTCTTCTCATCCAGCTCCTCGCGAATGAAAGGATTCTAATTCAATAATATTATAGATACACATTAATAGATACACATTAATAGGTACACATTAATAGATAATACACCAAGTAATGGCTTTTATTGATATTGAATTTCTTACATAAGAAGGAAGATGTAGATACAAGATATACAATACAGCTAGACGTGTGTGTACATTTATGTATCTTTATAGATAATGTAATGTTTCTCTTTTTTATTTTTATAACATAACGAATCCTTTCCTTATTTTTTTTTACCTCTATCGAATTACGACAAAAGATTGTAATCCAATAAATAGAGGTTTCGCGGGCGAATATTTACTCTTTCCTGTTTCATTCGAAGGTTCAATTCATAACCTCTCAGAATAAATCAATTTTTTCTTGGTCCGTTCCGCCATCCCACCCAATGAATTATTAGGATTCGTTTTCAATAGAAGCCTATGCAGTCACAGGTTCTGTCGTTCCCATAGCTTCTCCATTAATGGTTAGGTCCGAACTTTGCAATGGAGCTTCCAACAAAATTCGTTCCCAAGTCAATTTCCTCAGTTTTTATTAACCTGAAGGCTCTTTATTATTTTATTCTATTTTAAATTATTTCATTTTTAAATTCTTATATTTATAATTATCTTATCAGTATTGATTATCAGTATTGATGCTTTATCACACTGCCTTTTATGACGTGATTCATAGACCATACATATTGGAATCATATATCATTGATATTTTTGTTCTTTCTTTCTATCATCCTTCCATTTATCCACATCCCTTTATTTTTTTTTTGCTTTACAACCCATAATCAGATCTATTTTTTGTTGAAAGAATTTCAGTTGCTACAACCATATGATAGATCCACTCATTCATATAGTGACTGTTTCTTGGGATCTCGACAATACGAAGCAATAAGTTGGTTATTAGTTTATTTTATATAATTACAAAGTTTATAGCAGGGGTCAGTTTATTTTTTTTTTTTAATCCCAACTTGAAACTATAAAGAAAAAACTAACGAGTCACACACTAAGCATAGCAATTATACCAAATGATCAATCGAATTTTTATTTAACCTTATAGAATTAGAATTGTTCATTTTTTTATTTTTAACGAAAAAAGAATGAAAGAGTTTGTCATTTTTTGTTTTATCACTGGACAGAATGGGAAGACAAGGTTGATTATTCCTCGTCTACAAATATCCAAATTTTTATACCTAATACTCCATAAATAGTTCGAATTGTATAGGAACAATGATCAATTTTAGCGCGAATTGTTTGTAGGGGAACTCTACCCTCTCTGATCCATTCAACACGTGCAATTTCTTTTCCGTCGATACGGCCTGCTATTTGCACTTGAATTCCTTTTGTATCCGTTTGTTCAGTTAATTCAATAGCTTTTTTCATTGCTTTTCGAAACGAAACTCTATTTTTTAATTGTAAAGCTATATATTCTGCAAGAATATTAGGTTGTCCATAAGGTTTTTCAACTCTTGTGATAGCAATGTTGAGTCTCCGGTTTACAGAATTAAACTCCTTTTGTACATTCATCTGTAATTCTTCGATTCCTCGTGTTTGCCCCTCTATTAATAAATTTGGGAATCCAATATAGATTATGACTTGGATCAAATCGATTTTTTTTTGAATTGTTATACGTGC